TGAAGAAGTTTATGCGTTTATTTAAAAGACTGATGTCATTAGTTTCTTATTTGCTTAAGACATCTTTTACTTTATTTAAGAAGCTTATGGCATTGGTTACTTATTTATTTAAGAAGCTTATGGCATTGGTTTCTTTATTTAATTTGCTTATGTCATTAGTTTCTTATTTGCTTAGGACATTTTTTACTTTATTTAAGAAGCTTATGTCATTGGTTACTTATTTATTTAAGAAGCTTATGGCATGGGTTACTTATTTATTTAAGAAGCTTATGGCATTGGTTACTTATTTATTTAAGAAGCTTATGGCATTGGTTACTTATTTATTTTAAGTAAGAAGCTTATGGCATTGGTAAGTTCAGTTTAATTATTTACGAATTATAGTCAATTAATAAAAGAACACATACAAAAAGAACGTCTCAAAAAACAAAAGGCAAGCAAGTGAGCAAGAGGATTTCTCTTGCTTTTGGCAGGCATCCCCTACTACTGGGGGGCCTACTGGGCTATTAGCTCAGTGGTAGAGCGCGCCCCTGATAACTGCGTCGTTGTGCCTGGGCTGTGAAGGCTATCAGCCACATGGATAGTTCAATGTGCTCATCAACGCCTGACCCAGAGATGTGGATCATCCAAGGCACATTAGCATGGCGTATTCCTTCTGTTTGAACCAGGGTTGAAAACTGACTTTTTTTTACCAGGAGGATAGATGAGGTGATTAAGGTGAGATCGAATGTAGATCAAATTTTCTATTCATTCGTGGGATCTGGGCGGTCCTGGGCAGCCATGTATTTTGGCTACTTTTTTTCGAGAATCCATGCATATCTTATCAGTGTATGGAAGGCTATCTCTCGAGCACAGGCTGAAGTTCTTATTAATTAAGCCTAAATGTTAAAAAAACACCTAACAACACATCTTCACAGACCAAGAACTACGAGATCACCTTTTATTCTAGGGTGACGGAAGGATCATATCATTCGAATTCATGCTTTTTTCTTTGCGTAGGATGCGGGAAATATAGTAAGTATAGGTCCGGCCGGGAGACTTTTTCTTTCTAAACCTAAAATAGTGGATAGTTAAATACTTGCTCGGTCTTCGACTCGTTCAATTACTATGAACAATTTCCGGATCAGTAGATTAGGAAATCGTTATTCGTCTCCTAATAAACGATGAGAAAAGCAGGATTGAAAAAGGATCTTGGAGTGTCTGGGATTGGGTTAGGAGGATCTTATTAATACCTCCTTTTCTCTTCTCATCCAAATTTTGACTTCTTTTCTTGCCGTTGGTGAAGAAAAAGGAAGGAGAGCAAGTACACTTGGAGAGCGCAGTACAGCGGAAAATTGTATGCTGTGTTCGGGAAGGATGAGTCGCTCCTGAATGAAGAGAGAACTTATTCTCCTGGAATCATAGGTGCGATTATTTACTTCACGGGCGAGGTCTCTGGTTCAAGCCCAGGATAGCCCACCCATTATGCGCTATGTAGTAGGATTGTTGTCTGCTTCATTTGATATCTACGGGGATATAGCTCAGTTGGTAGAGCTCCGCTCTTGCAATCGGGTCGTTGCGATTACGGGTTGGATGTCTGATTGTTTAGGCGGTAATGATAGTATTTTTACCTGAACCAGTGGCTCACTTTTTATCAGTAATGGGAGAAAGGACCGTAACATGCCACTAAAAAACTCTATTAAGACGAAGATAGACTGTCAAGAATGTAGAGAAGGTAGGGTGGGTAGTTGGTTAGATCTAGTATGGATCGTACATGGTCCATAGTTGGAGTTGGCGGCTCTCCTAGGGGTCTTTCTTATAGGATCCTCGGGGAAGAGGATCAAGTTGGCCCTTGCGAACAACTTGATGTACTATCTCCCTTCAACCCTTTTTAGCCCAAAAAACGGGGGCAGAAGGAAAAGTCATGCCATGGACCGACCCCATCATCTCCACCCCGTAGGAACTACGAGATCGCTCCAAGGATGCTTTCGTCATCCAGGGGTCACAGACCGACCACAAACCCTGATTTGAGAAGTGGAACGCATTAGCTGTCCCTTCTGATTGGGCAGGAAGGGTCGGAGAAGGGCAATCTTTTTAAGATAAGACCAAAGAGTCGGTGGAAAAAAGAAGAGCTTTTTGTTCCTGGTTTTTGAATTTTTAAGAACTTCAAGAATTCATTCCTAGGGTCAACAACTTATTGCTTTTGGGAGGAGTTGCTCTTTGGAGAGCACAGTACAATGAAAATTGTGAGCTGTGTTCGGGGGGAAGGCTATTGTCGATTGTTGACCTTCTATGGTAGACTTAATCAAGAGGGTTCAATAGACAGTGGTTGACCCTGTGGCGGATGCCAGCGGTTCGAGTCCGCTTATCTCCACCCCGTGATGATTCTGCGGAGCAGATCAGTCATAATCGGCAGTTTTATCTATGATTTATTTTATCGTTCATGGACGTTGATAAGATGCTTTCATGTCTTTAATATTAGTAGCTCCTTAAGACGGCCTTGAGCGGCAAGGTTCAAAAAACT